AGGAAAGGGAGGAAATACAAAAAAATAGAAGAGAAAAGTCATCCAAAGTTATATACAAATCACTACCCCCCTTTTTTGTATTTCCTTAATTTATTTCCTTAATTGAATTTCGTAAGACGAAGTTCCTTAAAAACCTCTGCCTTCTTTAAAATATCCTGAACAGTTTCTGTAGGTTGAGCCCCTTTTTCAAGGAAATATAAAATAGCAGGAACATTTAAATAAGTTTGATTCCTTATCGGATCATAAAAACCTACTTTCTGAAGATCTTTTCCTTCTCTTCGGGATCGAACATCAATTGCAACGATTCGATAGACGGCTCATTGGGATAGATATAGATGAACAACACCCCCCCTAGAAACGTATAGGAAGCTTTCTCCTCGTACGGCTCGAGAAAAATGATTGATTTGTCTCTCTATGGAATTCTATCTAAGAAATGACAACTGGATCCATAAAATGATCAAAGTAATTAAAGATGTAAGTCTTTTTTTCTTCGTTCTTCCTTAAAATGAAAAAGAAATCATTCGTATTCTCATAACTCAAGTTGGATAACTTTCAAATAGTTCAAAGGAAAATCTTTCGACAATTTCATTTATTGAGCGGTCTTTCCTCCTTTTTTGTTTGTCTCGTTTAAAATTGGATTCTTCAGTCTGATCCAGTTATTAAGACAATAAAAAAGGTGTTTCCTTGTTCTGGGATCCTTTATCTTTGTTTTATTTTAAATCATTGGGTTTAAACATTACTTCGGTGCTTTTTAATCCTTTCAAAATGGCAGCAACATACCCTTTTTGCGATTTCTATGAAAAAATCCTACAAGATGGTGGATTCCCTCGTGAAACACTTTGGATCGAAAAAGTTTGATCAATTCCAATAAATTTTGTAATTTGAAACTTGCTCGAATTGGATTCTTTCGATTTCCATACCTAAGATATATTTACGAAGTTGTTTCAATTTTTTTTATTGATTGGCATTAACCCTAGACCCTTGCCCCGAGAAAGAAATTAATACTTTCTACTCGAGCTCCATCATGGACTATTTACATTCCAAGACAACAAAAAACGAGGGGTTCTAGTGAAACAGAACCAATGATGTCGAGCTAAGAGCACCTTCATTCCTACAAAAAATGGTGGATGTACAAATCCACAACGGATCGTGTCCTTCAAGTCGCACGTTGCTTTCTACCACATCGTTTCAAACGAAGTTTTACCATCACATTCCTCTAAGAACCGGTATGGAATTGATTCAATTATGGAATCATGAATAGTCATTGGTTGGGATGATGTATATCCGCCATAATGTATAGTATTCTCTATATCTATAGTCTAGTCATTGATTGGGATGACGCTTAGCCATACTCTATAGTCTATAGATATAACTAATACTATAAATAGAGGTGGAGTAAGCTGTTTCTCAAAAACTTTTAGGTAATAATGTAATAATATAGAGATGGAGAAAGATTTCGACGAAGAAATCTTAGTAAAAACTCATTCCTAATATTTATAAGTATCACTTTATATTTTCCACTAGGTATAACTGTTACTTTATATTTATAGAACCCTATTATTACGTCGAAATATTTTACTTCATCTTCATCGAACATACGATTCCTAGTTAGTTGAGGAAGTTAACTTTGATAGAACATTATTATTATATAACATTATTATTAATTTGTCTACCATTATTAACATTATAATATTTATTAATAAATACATATATAAATAATTAAATAATAATTAATAATCAATAAGAAATCAATAAGACGAATAAACGAGTTCTTTTTGATTCTGCATCTTCACGTGACTTAATAGGAGAGAAAGATTCAGCTTCTAAGGAATGATTAAAACTATTTATCTTTCGAAATTTATTCGAAATTTCGAAAGTTCCCCTTTCGACATCATTATTCCAAGAAAATTTGATAGTTAAAAATAACTTTTAATCAGCTTAGGAAAAAAGATAAGTCTTTTTTCATCTGATTGAGAAAATCCAAAGAATGGGGAGGGTTTCGTATCTATCAATTCAATCAAATACACTGAGCAATTGTCACCGTTTAGAGATATTGAAATGAACGCCTTCCCATTACTGATTAACTCCTATCTACCCCATTCTATGGGACTGATGCAGCATAAATCAAAAGAAGGGGGTGTCCTAGTCTTTTTTATTTTTACGAAATGCAAGCTGTCTAGGCACAAAGCCAAACAAGTCCAGATTAAGTCCAGTTTTTGCTCCTTTTTTCTATTTTAGCCTACCTCATTGATTAAGAATTAAGAGACTTAGTGAATTTAATTATTACCAAAAACCTCCTCTTGGCGAAAAGTCAAGAAATCGACAAAAATGAAAATGGAATCTAATTAGGCTAATTTAGGGGGTAGAGAATACGCGATAGGGAATATGGATTCTTTCGCATCTCGATTCAGTTTTTGAAAAAAAAAAAAAAAAAAAAACGATTCATCGAAGAAAAAAATCAGAAACAACAATCACATTCCAGCTAACATTTCAATTTTAA